CAAAATTCAGTATATTTTCATTCAATTTGAACCCTTTAATTTAATTCGCGAGGAGCCGGATGAGAAGAAACTCTCATGTCCGGTTTTGTAGTAGAGATGGAATTGAAAAAGAAGCATCAACTATAACCCCAAAAGAACCAGATTTCGTAAACAACATAGAGGAAGAATGAAAGGGATATCTTATCGAGGCAATCGTATCTCTTTCGGTAAATATGCTCTTCAGGCACTTGAACCGGCTTGGATCACATCTAGACAAATAGAAGCAGGGCGACGAGCAATGACACGAAATGTGCGGCGTGGTGGAAAAATATGGGTACGAATATTTCCAGACAAACCAGTTACAGTAAGACCTACAGAAACACGTATGGGTTCGGGTAAAGGATCTCCCGAATATTGGGTAGCTGTCGTTAAACCAGGTAGAATACTTTATGAAATGGGCGGAGTAGCAGAAAATATAGCTAGAAAGGCTATTTCAATAGCGGCCGCAAAAATGCCTATACGAACTCAATTCATTATTTCGGGATAGATAGGATAGGGGCGTTGAACCAAAGAAAAAAAAAGTCTTGGGGATAAAAAAACAATTGCAGGTTTTTTTTTTGACAAACAATATTTCTTTTTTTTTTTTACTTCACTCTTTGCATTGAAAGAATAGATTCAAAAATGATATGATTCAACCTCAAACCCATTTGAATGTAGCAGATAACAGCGGGGCTCGCGAATTAATGTGTATTCGAATCATCGGAGCTAGTAATCGCCGATATGCTCATATCGGTGATATTATTGTTGCTGTGATCAAGGAAGCATTACCAAACACACCTCTAGAAAGATCAGAAGTGATCAGAGCTGTAATTGTACGTACTTGTAAAGAACTTAAACGTGACAACGGTATGATAATACGATATGATGACAATGCTGCAGTTGTTATTGATCAAGAAGGAAATCCAAAAGGAACTCGCGTTTTTGGTGCAATTGCCCGAGAATTGAGACAGTTAAGTTTCACTAAAATAGTTTCATTAGCTCCTGAGGTATTATAATTAGAATATACATAGTATTTGTATGAAATTAGATTGTATCTCACGCATATACCTTATATATATTTAACATAATATAAGAATTTTGAAATACTATTTCATATTTAAAGTAAATTTATTTCATATTTAAAGTAAATTTAAATAAAAGCATGTTGATTATATCAAAAATGGGAGGAAAGAATAATTTTAGTTTATCATGGGTAGGGACACTATTGCTGACATAATAACTTCTATACGAAATGCCGACATGAATAGAAAAGGGACGGTTCGAATAGCATCTACTAACATCACCGAAAACATTGTAAAACTGCTTTTACGAGAAGGTTTTATCGAAAACGTGAGAAAACATCAGGAAAATAACAAATATTTTTTGGTTTTAACCCTACGGCATAGAAGGAATAGGAAAGGGCCATCTAGAACTATTTTAAATTTAAAACGGATTAGTAGACCTGGCCTACGAATCTATTCTAACTATCAACGAATTCCTAGAATTCTAGGCGGAATGGGGATTGTAATTCTTTCTACTTCTCTAGGTATAATGACAGACCGAGAGGCTCGACTACAAGGAATCGGCGGAGAAATTTTGTGTTATATATGGTAATCTTTATGATATCCGAATTGTATTCGTAATTTCCTATTTGTCAACGAAAGGGGGCGGAGTTGTTGATATAACTCTTCTTACATTAGTTGATACTTCTATGGGTTTTACCTAGAATGCTAAAATAAAAGAACAAAAAAAATTATTCATAAAGCTTAAATTACTGAATCACTACCTAATGGTATGTTCAGGTTTCCTTTAGATAATGAAGATCTCATTTTAGGTTATGTTTCAGGAAGTATCCTATCCCACGGAGTTTTAGTTTGATAGGTATAATAGCAGTCAAAAGTATTTATATTATTCTTAAAAAAGAAAACGTATAATTTATAGACTCCACAACAAGGATTCGAAAGATTAGGTGGTTTTTTTTTTTCAATTTCAACATACCGCTCTCATGGAGCTAGAATTCGAGGTTTCAAATTTCAAGAAACTTATTTTCTTCAAAAAAAAAGTATATTCGGAAAATTACGTGACAACTATGAAAATAAGGGCCTCCGTTCGTAAAATTTGTGAAAAATGTCGACTGATCCGTAGGAGGGGGCGAATTATAGTAATTTGTTCCAACCCGAGACATAAACAAAGACAGGGCTAATCTTGTTAAAATGGACTCTCTAACATAAAGGATCCGATCCGATGAAAAATATAAGATCTCCTTTAACATGAAATGGATATATCCATATATCTCTGATTTCGATGATAAAGTATGGCAAAATCTATAGCAAGAACAGGTTCACGTAGGAATGGGCGGAGTGGTTCACGTAAAAGTACACGTAGAATACCAAAGGGAGTTATTCATGTTCAAGCAAGTTTCAACAACACCATTGTGACTGTTACAGATGTACGGGGGCGGGTAATTTCTTGGTCCTCTGCC